TAGTCATTCATTGAATGATAAATCACTACAAGCGATGGGGATATACGATTTAAATAACGGAAGATCCAATATTTTAAAATTGTATCTAGAATGACGGGAAAAGTGGAAACAAGACCAGATATAATTTGATCGTTATAAACAAATCCAAAATCTTTGTAGATAGAACCAATCATAAGTTCCCAACCATGGGGCGAATGGAATCCGATACATAAATCAGTTAATAAAAGAATAGAAAATGCTTTGATTGTGTCACTTAAGTTATATAGAAATTCCTGAATCCAAGAGTTAAGAATAAGAAGTTCATTATTACACAGAATAGAATAACCACTTAGAATAATGAAACAGATTATATTTGTCGAGAAGTGCAAAATCGTATGAATAAAATTCCCGTTGTACATCTTGATCAATTGAATCGTTTCTTTGTGGATTCCTATATGAAGTTTTTGTAAATGTATCTTCGGGTATTCCTTTATCATTTCGTCCAACAGGAGTAGCTCCTCTAATTCTATAAATTTTGCTAGAACACTCTTTTCTTGAATATCATTCAAGAAAGTTTCGGATTGTTTAGTATTCCACCAATTAGTAACCCAAGATTCCATATTTTTATGAAATGAGAGAGAGATCCACCAAGGTAAAAAGACTATAGATGCAATAAATAGAAGGGGAATAAATGTTTTCTTTTTTGACATTTTTTTCATCTCTAAATTCAATTGTTAATGAACCAATTTTATTCGTCGACTCTATGTGATCAAAAATTGATATAAAGCATAAGTTCTATTACAAGGTATCAAATCTATGAAGTTATTCTTTGCTTTGTCATTCGGTGATGAATCTTTCCTTGATAATTTGGAAGAATGTTGAAATAATACAAAAATCTAATAAAGAAATAATAAAAACTTCTTTTTTCCAGATATTTGAATTGGTCAAATTCGAAGCAATTCTTTCCTTTCGAAAAATACCTTAAAAATGCACTTCAAGTAAAGAATTAAGATTTTGAAATAAAAAAATAAAACTATCGAAATATCAAATATTTCGAAAAAATTGAACTGACTACCCATAGTACAAAAATCAAAAAAATGGATAGAAATTTATGAATGGGATGTGATAATTAAAAATGGGTGTCAAAACAATACAAAAATTGGAGAGTTTTTTTTACCCCCAGCTGAGAATGAGAAAGCAGTTCTTCATCAATTCATTTCAAAAAACTTCAATTGGTACACGCAAGAAATAGGCCAATTCAGCAGCTTTTTGTTCAATTTCTCGTGGAGTCAAATTCTCATCAGTACGAGTCAACGGTATGGCCCCTTGGCCTCGGATTTCTAGATAAAGGATACGACGAGTAGAAATACCCTCTTTAAGTTCTATTCTTATCGACTGAATATCTTTTATAAGGAATCGTAGGAAGATGCGACGATTTTTTCCAGGGAATCCCCAACGAAAAATACACACTCTACCTTCTTTTCTATCGAATAAATCATAACCACTACCTACATTCCATGAAATTGTGCACCACAAATAGGAACTAATAAAGAGGCCTGCGATCCCATAGAAAGACATCACGATCCCTTGTGGAAAAAAAAGGATTTGCTGAGAAGGAAATAAAGATATCAAATTGCTACCAAGATAGCTGGAAGTTCCAACCAATAAGAAGCCGAATGAACCTAAAAAGAGGATAAAGGCCCAGCAAAAATTACTTATTTTTCGAGACCCTGTTATAAGTTCTATCCATATACGTTCTGATCGCCAATTCATACTATATCGAGTTGCATTTAATTGAATTTGAATTTAAAAAAGAATACGTAAAGTAAAACTTGTTTTACTTTACGTATTCTTTTTGTTTCCGAAGTAACTCTCATCAACTAGCACCATTCTATTCGGATGTGAACTTTTATGGGGTAATTCATCAAATTAGTTTGATATAAGAATATCCCCTTCATAGAACCTACCACGTCATAGATCTCTACATACATTTACTTTCTATTTTAAACATCTAACGATTCGATCCTAATCTTGAAAAGAATTTGAATTAAATTACTCGTTTTCACATACATAAAAGTTGCTTTTTTTATGTTTGGAAGAAATCACGTGTTATACCATATTCCACTTTCTACTAAATCGATATCTGTGTTATGATTCAAATCTAAATCTTGACAAAATCAGATTTGACCCCATTGTGTCTAAACAATCTTGTTTCTTTGAACATGAAGAAATAAAGAAGCCATTGCAATTGCCGGAAATACTAGGCCCACTAAAGGCACCAAAATAGAGGGAAAGTTGATAGTTGTCATAGAATGGGTACCTCGATTTACTATTTGTACCTGTTTTTTATATTGTTCTAAAAATATCTTAATTCGAATTCGAATTATCTAACTAATTATATAATTATACTAATTATATCTAATATATTTAAGTGAGTATATACTCAGTGCAATAATTTATAATTGACTTTCATGCTCAACTTTATTTTGATTCAAAGGAAAGAATGCAGCTGAAATAACTC